ATTTTGTTTTAATCCACTTTTGCTCTTCTCTCCCCCATAAAGATATTGAATAAACAGAACTTCGTTTTTTATCACTGTAAGTTTGAAAATAAACATTTAAATGTCCCTCAAAAGTAAGTAAATAGATCCGAAACATATAAAATGCAGTTAATCCCGCTGTGGAAAAAGCTATTATTGCAAAAATTGGTGAATACAACCAACTATCATTAAGAATTTCATCTTTGGACCAAAAACATCCAAGAGGTGGAATACCACAAAGAGAAAGTGTACCTAATAAAAAAGATGTTCTTGTAATTGGTACATGTTTTTTTAAACCCCCCATAAGAATCATATTCTGACTTTTATCTGGAGAATATCCAACAATAGTTTCCATTGAATGAATAATAGATCCAGATCCTAAAAACAACAATGCTTTGGAATAAGCATGAGTAATCAAATGAAACAAAGCAGCCCGATAAGAACCCATACCTAGAGCCAACATCATATAACCCAATTGAGACATTGTAGAATAAGCTAAACCCCTCTTAATATCCTTTTGAGCAAGAGCTAAAGTGGTCCCTAAAAATAATGTTATTATACCTATCAAAGCTATTAGATTCATTATATAAGGTATAACTATGAAAAGCGGAAGAAGCCGAGCTCCAAGAAAAATTCCAGCCGCTACCATAGTAGCAGCATGTATAAGAGCTGAAATAGGGGTAGGCCCTTCCATAGCATCGGGTAACCATACATGAAGGGGAAATTGGGCAGATTTAGCAATTGCACCAGCAAATAATAGAAAAGCACACAAAGTAGCAAATAAATGATTAACCTCATTATTAGAAACCAAGTTATTGAATATTTCAAACAAACCCCGAAATTCCAAACTGCCCGTTATCCAATAAAAACCTAAAATTCCTAATAATAAACCAAAATCTCCGACACGATTAGTTACAAAAGCTTTTTGACAAGCATTTGCTGCAGTAGGTCGTGTGAACCAAAAACCTATTAATAGATAAGAACACATTCCAACTAATTCCCAAAAAAAATAAATTTGTATTAGATTAGAACTAGTAACTAATCCTACCATTGAAGTAATGAATAAACTAATATAAGCAAAAAATCGTAAATATCCCTGATCATAAGACATATAATTGTCACTATAAATAAGAACCAAAACTCCAACAGTAGTAATTAATATTAACATAATAGAAGTAAGTGGGTCAACCAAATAGCCAAATTCTAAAGAAAAGTCATTATTTATAGTCCAAGACCATATAGATAGATAGATAGAAGGTTTATTTATTTGTTGAATAACTAGATAAGTTGAAAAAAGCATAACTATACTTAACAATAAAACACTTGGAAAAACCCACATACGGCGAAGATCTTTTGTTGCCGTTGGAAAAAGTAAAAGTCCTACTCCTATTAATATCGGAACTGGAAGTGAGATTAAAGCTATAATCCATGAATATTGATATATATATTCCATAAAAATAAATTAAAAAAAGTCTTTTTATTTTTATCTTAATTAATTGTTTCTGATTTACCGGTTCTTATTTCTTTTGAAATGATAAGGGGTCAGTTAATAAAATAAAAACTTAAAATAGACAAAATAAAATCTAGAATTTTATAATTATTCTGAATCTTTTTCAACTATTTTAAATATTTCAAATAAAGAAGTTAAAATTTGTCAAATGATATGAACAAATTACTATTGAAAACGATGAAAAAAAAGTACTATATAGTAATATTGATATTAAATATTAATATTCAATTATTATATTATTATTAAGTCAAATTTGATGAATATCCAAAAAATGAAAATGGAGATTTCCATTTTCATTATTATTTCGTATTACACTAATTTATATATTGATAAAGCAAAGATAAATAATTATACCAAAACCAGTATTTGATCTGAATCAGAAAAAAAACCTAACTTATCCCCAATAAAGTTATTTCTTTTGGGGTTATTCTGAAAATTTATTTTGGAACTAATTGATTGTCTTTTATTGTAATATAATTTTAATATTAGACTTTTATTTTTTTAGAAAAGGCTCTGATCTCCAAACTCTGACATCCAAAATTTAACTTTAACATAAAATTAAAAGGAGGAATTACGGAATTACTAAGATATCTTTTAGAAAATTATTTATCTTGGCGTTTTTAGTTTTTAAGAGATAACAGATTAAGTACTAGTCTCTTGCACATTTTAAAATTCAAATTATATATACTCTTGCTCTTTTTGGGAGCTTGACCAATTAAATTAATAATTCATAGAAAAGAAAAAAAATAGTAATTTTTTTACTTAGATTTAATATTTTTTTATATTAATTTAATACAAGGGGTTGGTTTAGTAAAACTAAAACTTTGGATCTTTTTTATTATGTATTTTTGCCCTTTTTATTACCTATAAATCAATGTAGGACGACAAAAAGAAACTAGACAGAGATATAAAGAAAGGTATAATCTTTTTGTTTGTATTTTTTTGTTTTTATTTGATTATCATATCAACGTTAATCTATTAGATTTATATGGCATAGCAAATTTCAATTTTATAGATATGGGTTTGAATGAGGATATAAGAGGACCAATAAACTAAATATGAATTATTCGATATTGTCGGGAATAGAAAAAAGAAAAATCTTTTTTATTTTATTATTTTTTTTGTTCCCCGTACTTTTTTTATTTATTTAGTTACGCGATTTTTCTATATTCATATTTTTATGAAGGGAGTACAATCTAGAAAATAAATAGATAGCTAGATAATTAATAAGAAAAAAAACAATTGGTTTTGAACAATAGATGTCTTTGACATCCAACTATAGGGATTAAAAACTTATTATAATTTTTAATGGCAGTTCCGAAAAAACGTACTTCTATCTCAAAAAAGCGGATTCGTAAAAATATTTGGAAAAAGAAAGGATATTGGGCAGCATTGAAAGCTTTTTCGTTAGGTAAATCTCTTTCTACAAGGAATTCAAAAAGTTTTTTTTATGCAACAAATAAATAATCAAAGATTGGAATAATCTGAGTTGTTCTGACTCGAAAAGCAGTCAGTCTTATTTGTTTATAATTGGAAATTTTTATAATTTTTTATAAGTTAAAAAAAAAAATTTATAAAAATTTGTATTATATTCTTAAGTAATATAGTACTACATTTTAGAATTTTAGAATGAAAATTAATATTTTAGACTTTAAAATAAAATACAAATACTTAATTTATATAAAATAAAATCTTAATTTTAAATAATACTCAAAAGATTATAAAAACTATAAATTATATTAACTTAATAATTATATTTTATAATTCTATTATAAATTTATGTATTCTATTATCTATTAATATATATAAATATATATAATAAAAAATATCTAAATAGAAATAAAAGGAAAAATGGATATTCTCTAATGTTTTGTTTTGACCGAATCAATAGCAATAGTAAATTGAAGTGGTTTCGCTTTTATAATAAAAAAGGATTCTTGTGTCTACTAAATTTAAATTATATAAATTTAAATATAAATTATAATACTATACGCTTTTGTTTGAAAAAAGAATAAACGCAAGCACAGGATTAACGTTTCTTTTGAATATGCTTTATTGTTTTTAGGGTGGGGAAAATAAGAATCCCCATCGATTCAAGAATAAAAGATTTTTCTCTTTTATTACTCTTTTATTATTTTATACCATAAAATAATAACTATAGTATTAAGTATATCTAATATACTTAATTTATACTTAATTAAACTAATTATAGAAGAATATATATATAATTTGTAATCAAAATTAATTAATTAAGTTTAAAATGTGTTTTAAAATTCTCTAAACCATTTTTTCTATAAATTATTATTACTATATATCCCTAATTTTGAATTTAAGCAAATTCAATTAAGAAAAACCCTTTTTTAAGTGATTATACTAAAAATACGATTATATAAAAAATACACCAATTTTAGACCCTATGTTTCCACTGAAAGATCAATCAACAAATATATATTTCTATAATTAATATAGAAATATATACTTAAGTAATATACATAAATTGATTTATAAAATAAAAATGATTTTTTTTTAAGTACGCTACAATTATGATATGAAATACGATATACTTATGATAGAAGTTGAAATTTTTTATTACATAATATACCTAGCCTGGCCCAAAACCTACCAATATCTTGTTTGCTAAATCTTAAGACAAATTCTCTACACAATTAAAACCAACACTGACATTTAATACAAAGCTATGCAAAGAGTTACAATCCCCTGCATATATTAACAAAATCGTGATACATAAAAATCCTATTTTTATGTCATCGAAAAAATGCATTTTTTAAGATTCATAAAATAAATCAGTAAGAAATGAATTATTAAAAAACTAAGTCAAAAGAAAATGCAAGTCATAAAGAACGTTTTGAGTTCAATCCATAGATTGAGGTGAGGTTATAACTATCCAGTTAGATTTTATTCGAGCATAAAAAAATAAAGTATTTTAAAATCCCAGTAGTTAAGTTAAATAAAACGAACATTCTAACACTATAACTAAAAAATAGACCAATAAAAATACGGATTATTATTAAAATCGTTACGTTAAAATTCTAATTTTAAAAAAAGTTTTTATTCAACAATTTTTATTTTAATCTTTCCTAAATATATATAATATATATTGAATTGACTACTTCAATCTCGACGATTGAATAAAAATAGGTTATTATAATTTAGAACAAGCCGCTATGGTGAAATCGGTAGACACGCTGCTCTTAGGAAGCAGTGCTAGAGCATCTCGGTTCGAGTCCGAGTGGCGGCATGACATATTCTAAAAGAATAAGTCCTATATGGAATATGGAATTCAATTCCCAATTTTAATTCCTATCCTAAAAATTGGGAATTGAGGAACTTTCCTTTATTTTAATTTAAAATTGTTTATGATATTTTCAACTTTAGAGCATATATTAACTCATATATCCTTTTCGGTCGTTTCAATTGTAATTACAATTCATTTGATAACCTTATTAGTCGATGAAATCGTAGGACTATATGATTCGTCAGAAAAGGGGATGATGACTACTTTTTTCTGTATAACAGGATTATTAATTACTCGTTGGATTTATTTAGGATATTTACCATTAAGTAATTTATATGAATCATTAATCTTTCTTTCATGGAGTTTCTCCATTATTCATATGGTTCCGTATTTTAAAAAGTATAAAAACTATTTAAATTTAAACGCAATAACCACGCCAAGTGCTATTTTTACCCAAGGTTTTGCTACTTCGGGCCTTTTAACTGAAATGCATCAATCCGAAATATTAGTACCAGCTCTCCAATCCCATTGGTTAATGATGCACGTAAGTATGATGGTATTGGGCTATGCAGCTCTTTTATGCGGATCATTATTATCACTAGCTCTTCTAGTCATTACATTTCGAAAATTCCTAAGGATTTTTAGTAAAATCAATAATCTCGTAAATGAGTCGTTTTCCCTGGGCGAGATTCAATACGTGAGAGAAAAAAATAATCTTTTACCAAACACTTTTTTTCTTTCTTCTAGGAATTATTACAGGTTTCAATTGATTCAACAATTGGATCTTTGGAGTTATCGTATTATTAGTCTAGGGTTTATCTTTTTAACCATAGGTATTCTTTCGGGAGCAGTATGGGCTAATGAAGCATGGGGATCATATTGGAATTGGGATCCGAAGGAAACTTGGGCATTTATTACGTGGACCCTATTTTCGATTTATTTACATACTCGAACAAATAAAAATATTGAAAGTGTAAATTCCGCAATTGTAGCCTCGATGGGCTTTTTTATAATTTGGATATGCTATTTTGGGGTTAATTTATTAGGAATAGGGTTGCATAGTTATGGTTCATTTACATTAACATCTAATTGAATTAAAGATAAAGAAAGGACTTGATAAATAAAAAATAAACATAAGACAGCATAAGTGTATAAAATAAAACTTCGTGTAATCCAGGGAGAACCCTTTGAATCAAATCAAAGGGTTCTCCCTGGATTACATACCTGGTTATAATAAACTTCCAATTTATTTTACTCAAACTTAGGAGAAGAAAAAGGACTTATTTTTAAGTGTCGAACAAACACTTTTTAAAATCATATGATTGATTTATGTTTGCTTTTTTGGTTTACTCACAAAAATGATGGATAAAAAGAATTAGATAGAAGAGCTTCGACTTTGTCAACTGATAATGAGAAAACGAAATCTGGATAAATACCAATAGCTATTACGGGTAAAAGAATAGAGATCGAAACAAAAAATTCTCGCGGCCCAGAATCGACAAAATAAGAGTTTGTCGCAGTAAAAAGCTTGTATCCATAGAACATCTGTCGTAACATAGATAATGAATAAATAGGAGTTAATATCATTCCAATTGCCATTACAAAAGTAATTAGTATTTTTGTCATTAAAAGATATTTTTGGCTAGTAAGTATTCCAAAAAATACTATTAATTCTGCAACAAAACCGCTCATGCCCGGTAATGCAAGAGAAGCCATTGATAAGATACTGAAAGTCGTAAATATTTTTGGAATTGTGATAGCCATTCCACCCATTTCATCGAGATAAGCAAGACGTATTCTATCATAACTCGTTCCTGCCAAGAAAAAAAGCGCCGCGCCAATAAATCCATGAGAGATTATTTGTAAAATGGCTCCATTAAGTCCTGTATCGTTTATAGAACCAAGTCCTATAATTATGAAACCCATATGAGATACAGAGGAATAAGCTATTCTTTTTTTTAAATTACGTTGACCAGGAGATGTTGAAGCTGCATAGATTATTTGAATTGTGCCGACTATCATCAACCAAGGAGAAAATATAGAATGTGCGTGAGGTAATAATTCCATATTGATCCGAATCAATCCATACGCTCCCATTTTTAATAAAATTCCAGCTAGAAGCATACAAGTACTGTAATGTGCCTCTCCATGAGTGTCTGGTAACCAGGTATGTAAGGGTATAATCGGCGATTTGACAGCAAAAGCAATAAAAAATCCAATATAGAATAGCATTTCGAGTGCTACAGGATACGATTGATTAGCTGATGTTTCAAAATTTAATGTTGGTTCATTAGAACCAGATAAACAAATACCTAGAATTCCCATTAATAAAAAGGCGGAACTTCCTGCAGTATACAAAATAAATTTTGTAGCTGAATACAAACGTTTCTTTCCTCCCCACATGGCTAGAAGTAGATAAACTGGAATTAATTCTAATTCCCACATGATGAAAAAAAGTAAAAGGTCTTGAGAAGAAAATGGTCCTATTTGACCGCTATACATTGCTAACATCAGGAAATGGAATACTCGGGATTCTCGAGTAATTGGCCGAGCCGCTAAAGTAGCTAAAGTAGTGATAAACCCCGTCAGCAAAATAGGTCCTATCGAAATTCCATCTATTCCCAATCTCCAGGAAAAATCCAAAAAATCGATCCATTTATAATCCTCTGTCAGTTGGATTAATGGATCGTCCAATTGGAAATGATAACCGAATGCATAGGTTGTTAGAAGGAGTTCGATTATACATATACAAAGAGTATACCACCTAATTACCTTATTTCCTCTATGAGGAAGAAAGAAAATTAGGGAACCTGCAAATATTGGCAAAACTACAATTATCGTTAACCAAGGAAAATAATTCGTGGTAAAAACAAGATACACTTGGACCAGAAAAACCCGTGCTCAATATATAATATATTGAGCACGGGTTTTTGTCAGTAAAGGCAAAAAAAATAAAATTGTAGTCGTATTCAAGTAGGTTTTTGGAAAGTATCAATAAGCTAGACCCATACTTCGAGTTGTTTCATGCCACAAATAAACTCGAACACTCAAGAAATCCGTTGGACAGGCAGATTCACATCTTTTACAACCCACACAGTCCTCTGTTCTTGGAGCAGAAGCTATTTGTTTAGCTTTACACCCATCCCAAGGTATCATTTCTAATACATCTGTGGGGCAAGCTCGGACACATTGAGTACACCCTATACACGTAGCATAAATCTTTACTGAATGTGACATTGGATCTATAATCTTTTTTTTTTTTCTTTTTTAATAATAAATTTTCGATCTAGTAAACTTGTATGTAAATGAATCATATATTTAGATACCAGATGAATCAATGATTTATATTTGCCAGAATTTTTATAATCAATCTACTTCCGGCTCGACTCATGGGAGAGAACTAAGATACTTTGATTTCTTATATTTTCGCAAACATGATCATACATTATGTATAATACATACTAAATTCGAATTTATGAATATTATAATTTGTATGGTTAATACTACTTATCATTCATATTACTACTGATCATTCATACTACTTATTCAACAAATTCGATTGATTGATACGAGTTGATTTTCTGTTACGATAAATTGACGAAACAATAGCTGGTCCAATGGCTGCTTCAGCGGCTGCAATGGCTATAACAAAAATGGAGAAAATATTTCCTTTTAATTGTCGACTATCAACAAAATCAGAAAATGTTACGAAATTTATATTAACCGCGTTCAGTATAAGTTCAAGACACATAAGAGCTCTAACCATATTTCGGCTAGTGATCAATCCATAGATACCGATAAAAAATAAGTAGGCACTCAAAACAAGTACATGTTCGAGCATCATTGACCAACTCCTTATCAATTTCGATTCATTTCAATATAATATGAACAATAATAGAAAAGATTCAATTGACTATAATATAAAAAAAGTACGGAAGAAAGAAATATATTGGTAATAGATCGAATAAAAGAATTTTTATTTTATATTTTAAACATAAACAATTTTAAATTCTAATTGAAGGTAAATAATTGTGATAACACAGAATGGAGTTTATTTTGGATTGCTGTTACCAATTTTATAGATTTATTATTGGCGCGCCACGGTAATTGCACCTATCAAAGCCGCTAAAAGAATTATCGAGATGAATTCAAATGGAAGAAAAAAATCCGTTGATAAATGAATTCCAATTTGTTGACTATTACTTATCAAATCGTGTTCTATAATCTGGTTTAATCTTGTAGTCCAAATAATCCCGTACCATGATATATCCGTAATAGTAGTTATTAGTAAACCAAAAATACTTGTACAAATCAGCAAAGTAAACCCATTCCCAACGGTCCAAAGATTAAAATCTTTGTAATATTCTGAACCATTCATGAACATCACAGCAAATATGATTAAAACATTTATAGCTCCCACGTAAATAAGGAGTTGTGCGGCGGCTACAAAATATGAATTTGATAGAATATATAATAAAGATATAGAAACAAGAACTAATCCCAGCGAAAAGGCAGAATAAATTGGGTTGTTAAGTAATACTACTCCTATACCTCCTAAGATAAGACCTAATCCCAGAAAGACTAAAAGAAAATCATGTATTGGTCCAGGCAAATCCATTATATGTAAAATAAGAGGTAAATAAATCGAAATGTTTTTCATGACCTTATTGAGACCAGACCAGAAAAAATTGTTGATGATTCATAAGAAATTTCTAATTGAATTAAATCCTAAGGGGTGTGAATTAATGTGGGGTACAGTTATTGGACTAATTTCATGTTTTATATGAATAGAGTCTGAATAGAGTAGTTCGAATACGAAACTATACATTTCGAAATAATGTCAGATATAGTAATTAATGATAATGAATTTTCAATCCAAATTACGACGTACTTCTTACTAACCAATCAATAGTTGAGGTTTGTAGTTATTGAGACCAAACAAAAGGAAAAAACTCATTTATTTAATGACCCCTAGTAATTCAAGATCTTTTTTTCATCAAGGATTTATTTATTTTTTTATTTGAGGAGAATTCAAAATTGTTCGAATTGTATAATCGTCAATTACTGACATTGGTAAACGACCTAGGGCAATTTGATTATAATTCAATTCGTGACGATCATAAGTAGAAAGTTCATATTCTTCAGTCATTGATAAACAATTTGTTGGACAATACTCAACACAGTTACCACAAAATATACAGATTCCGAAATCAATACTGTAATTAAGTAATCGTTTCTTGCGAATATCAGTTTCCAATTTCCAATCAATGACGGGCAGATCTATAGGGCAGACACGAACACATACTTCACAAGCAATACATTTATCAAATTCAAAATGGATTCGACCGCGGAAACGCTCCGCGGCGATTACCTTTTCATAAGGATATTGAATAGTTATGGGTAAACGATTTACGTGGGATAAGGTAATCATGAAACTCTGACCTATGTACCTTGCAGCTCGTACTGTTTGTTGACCATAATTCATGAACCCGGTTATCATAGGGAACATATTGTGAATATATTATGAATAATTTTATGTTTGTTTATTTCTCTTGTTTGATCCAAGTTGAGAATATAGGATATCATCTTCTTTTACAGTGAAAAGAGTTGGGAAGAAGTTGTTAATAATAGATTACCGAGAGAAATAGGTAAAAGAAATTTCCATCCAAGATTCAATAGCTGGTCCATTCTTAGCCTAGGTAAAGTCCATCTTGTTGTGATAGGAATGAACAAGAACAAATAAGTTTTAGCTAATGTAATAAACATACTAATTGTCGGTTCAAAAACACCATATGTTTTATTTATTTCAAAAAAATCAAAAACAAATATGTACGGAATAGAGATATTCCAACCGCCCAAGTAAAGAACTGTTACAAATAATGAAGAAACTAATAGGTTTAGATAGGAAGCAACGTAAAATAAACCAAATTTGATACCCGAGTATTCGGTTTGATAACCTGCTACTAATTCTTCTTCTGCTTCTGGTAAATCAAAAGGTAATCTTTCACATTCTGCTAGGGAAGAAATTAGAAAAATAATAAACCCTATAGGTTGACGCCACAAATTCCATCCCCAAAAACCATATTTTGATTGTGCCTCAACTATATCAACTGTACTTGAACTATTAGATAATCATAGTCGGTGATACCATCACTGTTACCATCGCTAGTCCAGAACCGTACATGAGATTTTCACCGCATACGGCTCCTTGAGGACCATAAATAAATCTAGGGATCAGGTCAATATTATTTTATCTTGATATGTTTATACGATGGATAAGGTAAAAATTTATTGTACGATCCCGAATTAGACCAATTTAATTCTGTCTGTTCTGCTTTCATTATTATATATATATAATAATATAATAATGAAAAATAGAAAAATCAAAGTACTTCTGAATTGATCTCATCCTTTATTTAATGATTTCAATAATAATTTCAATTTTTCTTTGTTGAGTAATAACTTATTTCTTCAATGAAATACTCCTTCTAACTTATAAAAATTGAAATAACTCGTCCTTTTCACTTATGAAAAAGAATTATACATTAATTTAGAAGTTATGATATGAATTCTATCTATATCTATATAAATATGGATATAGAAAGGAAAGGATAAAAGTATAAAGAAAGAATAAAAAAAATCTTTTTTCGTTTCTATTCTTCTTTCTGTTTCTGGAAAAAGGAGACTTACAAAATAAAAAAAGAAATCAATAAAGGATTATTTCGTTTCCAATAGTCATTTATTTAATCGACGAATAGGAGCATACTCTGGATCGGAATCATCGGGAGTACTGCCTGATCATTTCTACCAACATAAAGCCTCAATTAATATTCTTTGTATATTATGCAGAAATATTCTTTTACATAATCTTTCTTACTAATCCTTTGTGTATCTTGGTGTTTCTAACCATCCACTCGTTTTTGTTCAATCATCCGTTAAGGTAATACATGTATGAGAATACATACAAAGGATAGTGAAAACTCACTATGGTTGATCTTTTGAACCCGCTTCAAGTCAGGATGACGAATCACCCAATCTTGGGGCAACCGCTTTCTTATGCTTATGTTTATTTCCGCTCAACTCTCTAACTCTTATACATAGAAAATGAGACTCACTTTTTTTACTGCGAATTTATATTTATATATTATATAAGCTGTTTTCTTTCACTCATATAACTATCTGATTTAGTTCATCCATCTGAATTGAATAATGAATAAAAAATGAAGATATTTACTCAAATTATTCCGCCTTTTTTCCTAGAAAGGAAGGAATAGAGACCACTTTATATCTTAACGAATCGCACGTAGAGATATTGATAATACACATAAAGTTAATGGTATTTCATAACTAATCGATTGAGCAGCAGCTCGTAGACCACCTAAAAAAGAATATTTATTATTTGAACCGTATCCTGACATAAGAAGGCCGATGGGAGCGATACTTGAAATGGCAATCCATAAAAAAACACCGATATTGAGATCCACTAAAACAAGGTGAGAACTAAAAGGAACTACTGAATAGCTTACTAAAATGGATATAACCGCAATGGACGGTCCGATACTGAATAAAAGAGTTTCTCCTCTAGATGGAAAAATATTTTCTTTGAAAAGTAGCTTTGACCCATCTGCTAAAGCTTGAAGAACTCCCAAAGGTCCGGCGTATTCAGGTCCAATACGTTGCTGTATCCCTGCGGATATCTCTCTTTCTAACCATACAATTACTAGTACACCTATTGTGATTCCCAATACAGGAGTAAAAATAGGAATAAGGGTCCATATAATTCCATAGGTCTCTTTTAAAAATTCGAATCTAGAAAAAGAATTAATATCTTGTACTTCTGGTGTATCAATTATCATTTTAACGATCAACTTCTCCCATAATGATATCTATGCTACCTAATATTGTCATAATATCAGCCAATTTCATTCTTTTAACTAACTGAGGAAGAATTTGCAAATTGATAAAACCCGGCGGACGAATTTTCCATCTCCAAGGAAAACCACTCAGATCTCCTATCAAAAAGATTCCCAATTCTCCCTTTGGGGCTTCAACTCTCACATAGAGTTCTTGTTTCGGCAATTCAAATGTAGGAGAAGGTTTTTTACTAATAAATCGATAGTCAAAATCATTCCATTCTGGATTCCTTTCTCTATCAAAGTATCGGATTTCTAAATTCTCATATGGCCCCCCCGGAATTCCTTCTAGAGCTTGTTGAATAATTTTTATGGATTCTGTCATTTCACCAATTCGGACTAGATAACGAGCTAATGAATCTCCTTCGTTTTGCCACTGTACTTCCCAATCAAATTCGTCGTAACATTCATAACGATCAACTTTACGAAGATCCCATTGTATTCCAGAAGCTCGTAACATTGGTCCTGATAAACCCCAATTTATTACTTCCTCTCTACCAATAATGCCTACTCCTTCAACTCGTTCTAAAAAAATAGGATTTCGGGTAATAAGTTTTTGATATTCAGTAACTCCTATTAAAAAATAATCGCAAAAATCTAAACATTTATCTATCCAGCCGTGAGGTAAATCAGCCGCTACTCCTCCGATACGAAAATAATTATGCATCATTCTCATACCGGTGGCATCTTCAAATAGATCATATACTAATTCTCTTTCTCTAAAAATATAGAAGAAAGGAGTCTGCGCCCCAATATCTGCCATAAAAGGACCAAGCCACAACAGATGAGAAGCTATACGACTCAACTCCAACATAATTGCTCTTATATAGCTGGCTCTTTTAGGCACTTGGATATTTCCCAACAACTCCGGTCCATTTACCGTTATTGCTTCTGTGAACATAGTAGCTAAATAATCCCAACGTGTTACATAAGGCAGATATTGTATAATTGTTCGGTTTTCCGCAATTTTTTCCATTCCTCGGTGTAAATAGCCTAATATTGGTTCACAGTCAATAACATCTTCACCATCGAGAGTAACAATGAGGCGAAGAACACCATGCATTGATGGGTGGTGGGGACCCATATTTACTATCATGAGGTCTTTTCTTGTAGCTGGTATATTCATAAGGTTCTCTTTTTCCTCGATTCATTCTTTCATAAATTACTGAAAAGCGAAAATAAGTTCATTAAAATAAAAGTCAAGATCTAATAAATCAAATAATTCAATAATTCAAAAAGCCTCTTCAAATTAAAATTAACGTGTTTTTGATTCCCGAATATCTAACTGATTAATTAATTCTTTATAACGTATTCTATTTTTCTTTGACAAATAAGACAGCATCTTTTGGCGTTTTCCCAAGATTTTACGGAGGCCTTTCTGAGATAAATAGTCTTTTCTGTGCAATTCCAAATGGGAAGAAAGTTTGAGTATCCTATTACTGAGGCTTAGTATTTGAAATGCAACAGACCCCCTGTTTTCTTCTTTTTCTTCGTTTGAAATAACCGAAATGAATGATTTTTTTACCATAAAATGAAATCTTCCCCCTCCCCGCCGGCCTTTATTGCTATTGCTAGATATTTTTATTGATCAATAATAATAATAATAATTATACTCATTTTTTTTTTTTGCATAGACAATACAATAATCTTAATTTTGTTAATAATTCCCAATTTTAAAATTGGATTCGAGTAGGTAAATAAAAAAAAAGATAGTTGTCTGCACTCACAAAAGATAAAAAATTATACCTAAAATTTAACAATAAACTAAGAAGATTTTTGTATCATTTCTAGATATTGATATGTCATTGAATTATTATCATGTATTATAATGGAATGTAAAATAATACATGTGTGCATCTTTTTGTCTTCATATACGCAATAAAGTACGGTAAATAAAATCAATCCCTATTTCACTTTTTTCCAGTACACGGCTCAGTTCATTTTTAAATTGCGGATACATATGTACCCTTACCATACTGAAACGACTGCCATTATTGGTATCAAACCAATAGCGATTCATACAAGCGAAATCTTCTAATCGATAATTAGGCCAAAGAAAGAACTTTAATTTAATTAGTGTATTTTGATTTATTTTGCTTTTATTCAAAACTAGACTCCTTACCTTATTTTCATTACAAAAAAATGCATTGCTAGGCATACCATTTCTATTCCTAGAATTGAAACAAATTAGAATTCTCAATTCTTTACGATGTCTAGGGGATAAAATACTTTCAGGAACAAACAAATCATAATGATTTTTGTCTCTATTTTCAGTCATCTTTTGATGTTTTGAAATGAATTCATCAGAATTCTTCGTATCAACAAGGCCTTTTTTGCGGTACCTTTGATTAATTGTGTGCTTACTCTTATGAACCAACGAGATACCTAGAGTTTGATACATAATAAATTGTCCTTCATTTTTTATAGACAGACGAACTGGTTCGATAAGTAATATTCCCCTTTTAATCAATTCTGTAAGAGTGAAATTTTTCTGAATCATTATAAGATCCAGATTTATTTCTCCCCTTTGAATAGAGGCTATAGTAATTTCTCTTAGGTTTATCGGTCTAAGCAGGGAACAATATATTTTGATGTTATCGATCATTTTTTTATTTAAAGAATCGTCCCATCTCAATTGAAAAAGCAAATATCTTTTTAGTAAGAAATAAAACTCCGCTTCCATGTTGGTCCTGGATTGTTTTTTATTTTTTTTAATCTTTGATACTACATAATTTTCTTCAATATCTTTTTCTTGGTTTGAGAGAGTTGATTCAAAATCTGTTTTGATTGTGCATTCTTTTTCTCCTTGATTTTTATTTTTTTTTTCATTTGAAAATATTGATAGAAAAATATCTCGTTTTTTCTTTCCTGTCGTTTTTTTATTTTCACTGGCATTTTCATTTACATTAAAATTTAAAAGTAGAAATTTGATTGGTATGTACCATGGTTTAATCTTATACGAAGTATAAAGTATCAAAAATTCTGGGAAAAACCAAAGTTCGAGATTCGATATGGGACAACTTAGTATTTCTTCATTCATTCTCATCCAATCAAAAAGTTTTTTTTTTTGATTGGATGGGTTCATTTCTTGATTTTGATGAATCGTGGGATAAAAAAGACCTTTCTTGTCGATTTTATCAATTATTTGATAATTATTAACCCTAGTCTTAGTATATTTATTACTGTTGGTGTCACTATCCATATTGATCCAGGCCCTAATATCCATCTTCTTTCTAAGACAAAAATTGAGAATTATCCAATCAAAATCTTTTCTATCCGAATTGGTCTTTCTTTTTTTTCTATTTATAATATTATCTTCTACTAGATAATTATTGACAGGGATACCTACTAGCATATTAAAGATTTTTCGTTTATGTTCGTTGTAATTATAAAAAACCGCTTGGTTATGATTTACTTGTAATGGTAATCTATAAATAGACGAGTTTTTCTTATCTTTATAATTAATAAAATTATATGATAAAAGATCATATCTATATTGTTTTTTAACATTTTTTTTTTCGGATTTAAAGTTAATTAATGGGTTTTCTTCATATGAATCCCATTTGTTTAAATGGTTATTTTGAGGTATAGAGTGTTGATTTATGCTATTTCTACTTTTTTTTTTTTGTGGTACTAATCTAGACTGAGATAAATTATTTTGATAATAACCCTTTAACCAATTTTTCCATTGATTTATTTCAGAATTGGGGGGGTTCTTATGTCTCAATTCGAAATGAAATATTTTTTGTGTTCCAAGGAAATAATTTTTTATTTCATTCTTAAGAAAAAGAGATGCTCCATTATATTGAAAGACAGATCTTAATCTTAACTTATATAAATTCAAAAAGTTAAAAACCGGGCTTTGTGATAATTTGTAAAAGACATATGCTTGTGACAAATAAGATAAGTCACAAAAAGTTTGTAAGTTCTTATTATTAATATTAGAATTAGAAAGTGACTCTTTTATAGTCGAAATAAACTGCGTTATATTTTGATTTGTTTTATCAATTTTCTCTTGATTTATTTCATTATTGTAAATATAGTTATTATAGGAATTATAGGAGCTATATTTATTAAAATCTTTTTTTCTTGATTCAAAAAAATAAAAAAAAAGTTGTCCATTTATTCTAGGAATATTACTGATAAATAAAAAGATATTTATATATATTCTTTCAATGAAAAATCTTATAAAATAATTTGATTTACGTATTAGTCTAATATTTCTTCTTTTTAATAGCCGCAAAATCTTTTTTGGTGATTCCACTCTTTTATCATCATAACTCATTTTGTTAGAACTAATATTTATATGTGGACTTATAAATCCTTTTTTGTTGTCTTTTAAAATTTTTTGTATTTGATTTATAATTGTGTTTGTTCTATCAGTTAAATCTTGTATTTTTTTTTTTGTTAATGAAAAAGTTGTCCAATTTGTAGATTGAATGTTAATGGACGGTTCATGAATTATTTCATTATCGATTATAAATTTTTTTTCTTTTTTGCTTTCACTCAATTCATATAGTTCTATTTCTCTTAATCCAACTAGTAGAATTGGGTTCATTTTTGAGAGTTCTTTTATTATTTTTTTTATAAATAGAATATTTGTAATAACCCATTTTCTTCTTTCTTTTGAGACATTTATAAATAATTTTGTTCTTTCTTTTAAAATTATTAGAATTCTAAAACACTTCTTTTTGAATTTTATAAGTTTTTTTTTGAGTTCTTTAAAAATAGGTTCAAAAAATGAAAGTTGTTTTCTGGGAGAACCAAAAGGAAGTTCAGTTTCCATTCCCCAAACTGTTAAAA